TTAATTAAGTATTTTTAAGTATAAGTATATATACGTATAAGTATATATACATACATAAGTACATACAGTAGACTCATAGTCGCTAGTGGCTTATTATTGAATAATAAAATGGATTTACCTAGCAAGTCTAGGGTAAAATGTAATGAATTGTTTCAAGACCGAACCTAATTCCTTTTCTTTCATTGAATGAATTGATTCCCATCAGAATAAAGTTCACTTACATGTACACCTACCAATTCGACATAAATTTCAAGGTATTTCATCGAATCCTGTGATGAAGAAATTCTACCTGTCTTGTCCCCTGAACTAAATTCAAACAATTTTCGAGAATTTCTTGATCACGTTTACTAAATTTATCGTTTGTTAATTTCCTCTTTTATTGTGAGATAAGAATATCTCATCTTAACAATGCTTAACACTGAATGAATCAATGAGTGGAAGAATGAAAGCGAAAGAAATAGAACTTAACCCCCCTCAGGGGCTCCCCGAAAAACCTATACTTTGTATTATTTACGTATTATTTACACCTTTTTTTTTTGAATTTGTAGATTACTATTACACTAATAGATTTCGATACTAGATTTCTATATAGAGTGGAGAATGGCCATTCTAATGAATGATTGAATGACGAATCAAAAAGTTCTCTGCAATTAGGAAAAGCGGAAAGATTCCTCGTATCTAATCATACCATTCTATTGACAATTTCAAAAAACTGTTCATACTATGATCATAGTATATGGTGGTTAGGCAAATAGGCCCCCATCGTCTAGTGGTCCAGGACATCTCTCTTTCAAGGAGGCAACGGGGATTCGACTTCCCCTGGGGGTAGGGTACTACGAAAGGAAGTTGATCACGAATTACCAATAAGCCTAAAAGTGATTCTTCCTGGGTCGATGCCCGAGCGGTTAATGGGGACGGACTGTAAATTCGTTGGCAATATGTCTACGCTGGTTCAAATCCAGCTCGGCCCAATAATTCGCCAATCTACCACATATAACCCCCTTGTCCTTCAAAAATACTCGATACGGAGATAAAAAAAAAAGAATCCAAATTTCTGCTAGATCCCTTATTTCCCTGGGATTGTAGTTCAATTGGTCAGAGCACCGCCCTGTCAAGGCGGAAGCTGCGGGTTCGAGCCCCGTCAGTCCCGACGGATCCACTAAATACATCAATCAATTCGAAAGGGGGGCCGGGGGCAGAATTTCATTCCGAAAACAAAAAGGGTCTTTTTTCTTTTCTTTGTGGTAGGGGAAAAAGGGGTTAGTACAATTATTGGTGGCATTATAGTAAAGTAAACATTCCAAGAAATACTGGATCCGTTTTTTCGATTGTTCCCGATCCGCGGAATAGAATACTATATGTTTTTGGGGGGGGGCACGCATACACAAATAGAATTCACAATAAAAAATGAATTTAACAAAATTCCCCTAAGAGAAAGAGAATTTTCTAGATTAAACAATTTCTCTTTCTGGCTCCGGTTTTGTATAACCTTAATTACTAATTAAAAAATGGATTGCATTCAAATTGCACACTGAGCTTTTGATATATATTCCCGGCGCTAAGAATCTACGGAAGGGGGGGTAAAAGACAGATCAATCAAAGATCCCAGCCCTCTTAGCAAGGGAACGAATAATTTGTTTCTTTCTTGTTTCGGTTGACTAATGGAAGTGGGAGAGCAATCTGATGATACTTCATCAGATGATTGTACGTAGAGTAGATTATAGAAAAAAGAACGGAAACAGATGATAAATAAAGGAATTTTGGATTGGGTCCGGAATCCAAGCTGGGATTCGGTATGGATAAAACAACTTCCTATGTTATACTATTCCATTTTCGACGACGAATTGATTTGATAGCTCAGATATTGTTATTCATGATATTGATCCGATTCAAACCGGCGAGATTGAGAGGAAATTCATTCATTGAATTTACAGGCGAAAGGTTTATCATCTCTATGGGATTAAATCCCGAGTTATTGCGAAGTAAAAAAAGATTCGATTATGGAAGTAAATATTCTTGCATTTATTGCTACTGCACTATTCATTCTAGTTCCTACCGCCTTTCTACTTATCATTTACGTAAAAACAGTCAGTCAAAATGATTAATTAATTAATCTGAATTAATCATTAATTTAAAATTGGAATTAAACTTGACTTCTGAGTTCTTATCAAAAATTGACAAAATAAAATGAAAAGGATTCCAATTTTCGCGTCTTAAATGAAATAAGCGGACTATAATCGGCAGTATTCTAATAGATAGATCGTATGGTAGAAAGAAATAGATGAATCTTTCGACCATATGATCTATACGATCTATTAGTATTATTGTAGTGTATAAAGGTGTACTCTAGAATAAAGGTAAAGGCTTAATATTAACTTAATTTAATATTAACTTAATATTAATATATTTAATATATAATATAGTAATATAGAATATTAATATTAATAATATTAATATATAATATAGATTAATATACTTAATATACAATATGTACAATATTAACAATATTATAAACAATATTATATATGTGTATGTGGCCATACATGGAATTGACATAGCACCCAATTCTATTTATTTTCTTTGCTACACCTATTTGTATTTGTTTCGATCAATCTGAAATAATCGTTTTACTCTTATGTCTTATGGTTCTAATTACTAGATTTTTCTGATTTTCAATATGAATCTCGGTATCTATCAAAAGAAATAAATCAATGAAGAAAAATGATAGGGGCATATATTCCATATATTAATAAAATAAATCATTAGCAAGCATTCCGAAGAAGTAATTGATTGAACCATCAACAGGAGTTTCACGGGCACTTCTCGGAGTTCGAAAAGGAAGAGTAAACCTCACCGATTTTTAACGTTAACGCCTGAACCATGATATGAAATGTGAGTCGATAAAGCATAAATCTAATTTCTAAAATTAGAAAACAGTCGGTAAATGTGTGGTATGCGACTTGCCTGAGGGAAGATCTTCTTATCTATATTATCTCGTTAGACAACCGCTATGTTTATACCCTTTCTCATAGAAAGGGCATATACACTTAACAAAACCACTTCTTCTTTGAACGGAAACAAATAAAATAATAATAATAAAAAGGGTCTGGCCTTCCTTAGTATCCATCTATAAGCCTGGTAAGAGCTCGTTGATTGAAATAGAAAATTTAGGAAAAATGGGATTGGACTAAATTTCCCATCATTTGGATCCCTTTCCAAATACACCAAATACAAAGATAGGAATCAACAAAATATCTCTTTATATTTAGAATTGAAAGAGTATGCTAATTGAAAGAGTATGATTCATATAATAAATACATTACTTCATTCAAATTCAATGGAATTCGAAATGAAGATCTTTTGATTTTCATTTGAAATAGTTCAAAACGCGTTGCGGAACGATCTAGAAAACAATTGATACAGTTTGATTCCCCAACTCAATTAGTAATACCCCTAGAGTCCACTTCTTCCCCACACTACGAGTGAAAGGGAAAATGTAAAGACTACCATTAAAGCAGCCCAAGCGAGACTTACTATATCCATGTGAATTATGTCCCCTTATTTCTATAACTATGAAGGAATTATTCCATCATTCCTCACTAATAATAGTATAGTGGAATCAGGGTCGCAGAGTCAAAAGGGGATTCTGATCGAACACTATTGATTCACTAAATCCCCTCATTTTATAACAAAAAAATTCCTATATGATTTCCAATCGAGGGAATGTTCCATTAGGAACATGTAGGAATAATAAGGCCCATTTTTTTGTTGATCCTCATAAGTAAAAAGCAGATAATCCTTATCTAAAATCCCATTTGATCTAATTCGTACCCCTTCCCCATTTTCGCTGTGAAAGGGTGGGGAGACGCTATAAGTATATTCTTGATTAGGGGGTGCCGAAAAGCAATTTTTTCTCTTTTTGCCCTTTACTAGAATTAAAATTCAAAGTGAATTATCCATCCAATCGAATATTGATTGGATACCCGAGGACTCAGAAGTTCTTGGGAGTCCGTCGTATATAAAGTATCTTCGGCCCCCCACCACTATTGTAATTGAATTCTATTTCCTATCAGGCTCTCCAATCTAATTCAAGGTCCAGCCATTAGGCACTATATTAGTAGTACAAGGATTAGTGATTAGTAGAAGGGAATTGCGAAGTTTTGATAACTCGTCTACCATTAGAATATTTCCTTGAATCCTAGATGCGAGGATTTACAATCTTTTCGAAAACCCCCAGCCGGATGCTTCGAATCAAACAAATATCAACAGTCTGCTTCTGCTGGGCAATACTTCGGCGAGTTATATCAGGAGAACAGAAGATATTTCGAGTCTTTTGTTTTGTTGATCAGGCGACACCCGGATTTGAACTGGGGAAAAAGGATTTGCAGTCCCCCGCCTTACCACTCGGCCATGCCGCCAAAATGATAGAAAATATATGAAATTTTTCCCGTAGTCCGGATATTGGATTTGCATCTTGAGTTCCGCTTTTCTTAACTTAATCCTTTTCTTTCCTAATCCTAAAAGAAATCCTTCCACCGTTTTGATTGGATTGGATCCACCCCTTTTTAGTATCTCAAAATTGAGTATCTCAAAATAGCCAATTCCTCTCACTTTCTATTGTATTGAAAAATCAAATGTGGATTTTCATTCGCAAAAGTCAAAATTTATGATAAATTTGAACCATTAACTATTGACTGCTGACTGCAAATTCATGAACGATTTGAATCTCCAAATTGGATTTTCTTTTCCTAATGACATGAAAAAATACAAATTGATACATCAGTATCCTTCTCAATTTCAATTATAACAACAATTCTGAGTATATGTAAACCCCAGAGCAGAAATTGTTACACAGATATTTATTATTTTATTTCTATATGTTGCCTATAAGTAATTAAGTAATTCTCAGAAAATTATCATATTTCAATTTTCAATTGAATAGAAAATCGAAATTTGCTTTTAATAGAGCACAGCCCGCGCTGCCCCAAAAAGAACGGCAA